TTTTTAGAAAAAGTATTCTATTACCTTTCTTAATAATTACAAAAAATATTGGCCGTATACTTCTATTCCAACTTCCTGAATGGGCTGAGGATTTACAGGAATGGAATAGAGAGATACATCTTAAATGTACCTATAATGGTGTTCCATTATCCGAAACAGAATTTCCAAAAAATTGGTTGACAGACGGCATTCAGATAAAAATATTGTTTCCTTTCTGTCTGAAACCTTGGCGCAAATCAAAACTACGATCCTCTCAGAAAGATCTAATGAAAAAAGAAAAAGATGATTTTTGTTTTTTAACAATTTGGGGAATGGAAGCGGAACTTCCTTTTGGTGCGCCCCGAAAACGTCCTTCTTTTTTTAAACCCCTTTTAAAGGAAGTAAAAAAACTAATTGCAAAATGTAAAAAGAAGTATTTTCAAGTTCTAACAGTTTTCAAAGAAAAAACAAAATTACTTCGAAACGTTTCAAAAGAAATCAAAAAATGGGTTATCGGGAGTGTTTTTTTTAAAAAAAATATAACAAAAGAACTTTCAAAAGTAAATCCAATTCTATTGTTTAAATTAAGAGAAGTCTATAAATCGAGCGAACTTAAAGATGAAAAAGATTCCAAGATAAGCAATCAGATAATTTACGAATCGTTTAGTCAAATTCCATCTTCGAGTTGGACAAATTCTCCATTGACAGAAAAAAAAACGAAGGATCTCACTGATAGAACAAGTACAATCCGAAATCAAATAGAAAGAATCTCAAAAGAGAAAAAAAAACTAACTCCAAGAATAAATAATCTTAGTCCTAAGAAAACAAGTTATAATGCTAAAAGATTTGAAAAATGGCAAATATTAAAAAGAAGAAATGCTCGATTAATCTGTAAATTACCCTCCTTTTTAAAAATTTTCATTGAAAAAATCTACACAGATCTATTTTTATCTATCATTAACATTCCCAGAATAAATACAGAACTTTTTCTTAAATTAACGAAAAAAATGATTGATAAATCGATTTACAATAATGAAAGAAAACAAGCAAAAATTAATACAAAAAAGAAAACTCCAATTTCTTTAAAAAAGCCACTTGATAAGATTAGTAATATTAAAGAAAATTCACGTATTTTTTATGACTTATCCTACATGTCCCAAGCCTATGTATTTTACAAATTATCACAAATAAAAATTAGTAACTCGGTAAGATCTGTTGTTCAATATCAACAAATACCCCCCTTTCTTAAGCCTAAAATAAAGGATTCTTTTAAAAGGCAAGGAATGGTTAATTCGAAATTAGCAAATAAGAAACTTCCGGGCTATGAAACGAATCAATGGAAAAATTGGTTAAAAGAGCATTTTCAATACCATTTATCTCAGATCAGATGGTCTATATTAATACCAGAAAAGCGGCGAAATAGAGTTCGCCAGCGTTGTATAGCTCAAAAGGAAAATTTAAACAAGCGGCATTCATATGAAAAAGACCTATTAGTTAGTTCCAAAAAAAAATCTGAAGTAGATTTATTATCTAATGAAAAAGATAATTTTCGAAAATCTTATAGATATAATCTTTTATCATATAAATTTCTTAATTATGAAAATAAAACGGAATGCTTTTTTTATAGACCTCCCTTTGAAGGAAATAAGAACCAAGAAATTTCTTATACTTATAACAAGGCTAAAAAAGCCCTTTTTGATATATGGAGGAACATCCCTATTCCAAACGATCTAGGGCAGGTTGATATTCCATATATGGAAAAACCGGCCGATAGAAAATATTTTGATTGGAAAATTTTCAATTTTTATCTTAAACAAAAAGTCGATATTGAGACCTGGATCATAATTGATACCAATAGGAATCAAAAAGCTCAAATTCGTACTAACAACTCTCAAATAATTTCTAAAAAAGATCTTTTTTATCTTATGATTCCAGAAACCAATTCACTAAACTTTTACAAGGGGTTTCTTGATTGGATGGGAATGAATGAAAAAATGCTAAAGCGCCCTATATCGAATCTGGAATTTTGGCTCTTCCCAGAATTTGTGTTACTTTATAAGGCATATAAAATGAAACCTTGGTTTATACCAAGCAAATTACTTCTTTTAAATTTAAGTAGTAAAAATAAAAAAATTAATGAAAAGAAAAAGATAAATTTGTTGATAGCATCGAATAAAAAGCATCGAACTGAAGAAGAAAAAGAAAGTCAAGGAGATCGCGAATCCGTTCTCTCACAACAAAAAGATATTGAAGAAAATTATGCAAGCTCGGACATGATAAAGGGGAAAAATAAAAAACAATACAAAAGCAATACAGAAGCAGAACTAGATTTCTTCCTGAAACGTTATTTGCTTTTTCAATTGAGATGGGACACAACTTTGAGTCAAAGAATGATCAATAATACCAAGGTCTATTGTCTCCTGCTTAGACTGATAGATCCAAGAAAAATTACTATATCCTCCATTCAAAAGAGAGAAATGAGTTTGGATATAATGTTGATTCAAAAGAATTTAACTATCTCAGAATTGATGAAGAAAGGTGTATTGATTGTAGAACCACTCCGGTTGTCTGGCAAAAAAGATGGACAATTTATTATGTACCAAACCATAGGTATTTCGTTGTTTCATAAGAGTAAGCATCAAATTAATCAAAAATATCAAGAACAAAGATATGTTTCTAAGAAAAATTTTGATGAAACTATTTTACCACATCAAAGAATAACCGAAAATAGAGATAAAAAGCATTTTGATTTACTTGTTCCGGAAAATATTTTATCGTTTAAACGTCGTAGAAAAGTGAGAATTCTAGTTTGTTTCAGTTCAAAGAATAAAAATTATATAGATATAGATAGAAATCCAGTATTTTGGAATGAAAAGAACGTAACAAACATCAGCCAAGTTTCACACGACAATAACCATCTTGATAGAGAAAAAAATAAATTAATGAAATTAAAGCTCTTTCTTTGGCCTAATTATCGGTTAGAAGATTTAGCTTGTATGGATCGTTATTGGTTTGATACCAATAATGGTAGTCGTTTTAGTATGTTAAGAATATATCTGTATCCGCGATTGAAATTTTGTGAATAATACGCTTTTTTCTATATATCTTATATCATATTTCTATATACCCTATATATAATTCTTAATTCTTATATAATTATAGGGTATATGAAAGTAAACAAATATACAGATCAGATCATGTGTTTTTCTTGTCTCACATCTCATTCTAGTATCCAATATGAAGTGATTATGAATAATATCTCCATTAGGTCTTGAAATAAATCAATAGAAGCTTCTGTATTTTAGGTCTAAATTCTTCGATGTGAAAACGTACCAATCATTTTTTTATTCCTATCTAAATAGGATTTCAAATTCGATTGATTAGTGATTGGTTTGAATTCAAAAAATTAGGAGTTATTTGCATTAAATTATTGTATATATCGCATAGAAATTAATAGCATTATTATTACTGATCGGTAAAATCCATATCTGTATAAGGAAAAAGGGGAATTTTTTTATGGTAAAAAATTCAGTCATTTCGATTATTTCTCAAAAAGAAAACGAAGAAAATAGAGGGTCAGTGGAATTTCAAGTATTCAGTTTCACCACTAAGATAAGGAGGCTTACTTCACATTTGGAATTGCACAAAAAAGACTTTTCATCTCAGAGAGGTTTGCGAAAAATTTTGGGAAAACGTCAACGACTACTAGCCTATTTGTCAAAAAGAAGTAGAGGACGCTATAAAGAATTAATTAATGAGTTGGATATTCGAGAAATAAAAACTCGTTAATTTGAAGCATGATACGATTTGATGAGCTTAGTCGTTTAAATTTTAATGAACTTCTTTTTACTTTCAGAAATGCATGGAAGACTGACTCGGGAAAAACTTATGATTACACCAATTACAAGAAATGACCTCATGATAGTGAATATGGGGCCTCACCACCCATCAATGCATGGTGTTCTTCGACTGATCGTTACTCTCGACGGTGAAGATGTTATTGACTGTGAACCTATATTGGGTTATTTACATAGAGGAATGGAGAAAATTGCGGAAAATCGAACAATTATACAATATTTGCCTTATGTAACACGTTGGGATTATTTAGCTACCATGTTTACAGAAGCAATAACCGTAAATGGACCTGAACAGCTAGGCAATATTCAAGTACCTAAAAGGGCTAGCTATATTAGAGCTATTATGCTGGAGTTGAGCCGTATCGCTTCTCATTTGTTATGGCTTGGCCCTTTTATGGCAGATATTGGGGCACAGACCCCCTTTTTCTATATTTTTCGAGAACGAGAATTGATATATGACCTATTCGAAGCTGCTACCGGTATGCGCATGATGCATAATTATTTTCGTATCGGAGGGGTCGCTGCCGATCTACCTTATGGCTGGATAGATAAATGTTTGGATTTTTGCGATTATTTTTTAACTGGGGTTGCTGAATATCAAAAGCTTATTACGCGAAATCCTATTTTTTTAGAACGAGTTGAAGGCGTAGGTATTATTGGCGGAGAAGAAGCACTAAATTGGGGTTTATCGGGGCCAATGCTACGAGCTTCCGGAATACAATGGGATCTTCGTAAGGTCGATCGTTATGAGTGTTATGACGAATTTGATTGGGAAATTCAATGGCAAAAAGAAGGGGATTCATTAGCTCGTTATTTAGTACGAATCAGTGAAATGACAGAATCCATAAAAATAATCCAACAAGCCTTGGAAGGAATTCCAGGGGGGCCCTATGAGAATTTAGAAAGCCGGCGCTTTGATAGAATAAAAGACTCTGAATGGAATGATTTTGAATATCGATTTATTAGTAAAAAGCCTTCTCCCACTTTTGAATTGTCCAAGCAAGAACTTTATGTAAGAGTCGAAGCACCAAAAGGAGAATTGGGAATTTTTCTGATCGGAGATCAGAGTGTTTTTCCTTGGAGGTGGAAAATCCGACCGCCGGGGTTTATCAACTTGCAAATTCTTCCGCAGTTAGTTAAAAGAATGAAATTGGCTGATATTAT